AGTAAAATGCCTGATTTAAAAGGATTATCGTGATAGGGTAAATAATGTAATTTATTACTTTTACTATTCATTACATTTTATAGAATTAAACCATATCCTAAAATTTCAAAAATTTTTGTGCACCTTACACCAAAATGTAGGAAAGTAAGCTAAATCTAAGCTAATAGGTTCATACCCCATTTATAGAGTTAATTCCTTCCTCTCTTTCCTAACCCTACTCCATTTAATTTTCTTGTCCCTTTGGTTTTTCCGCAACCAAATTTAATGCTAAGGAAGAAAATTTATTCCCGGTCAGTTGTCCTTTTCTTTAAACGTAGAATTGATTTATAGCATTACTATCTTAATTACTTTTATCCAACAAATAAAAAATAAATCCAAATCTTAATTTTAAGTCCAATAAAACAAAATTTCCTATAAACAAAAAAAATTCTTTTGATAAACTTAAAGAAAAGTAAGTAAAACTAATGAGTTTATTTCTCAATTATAGATTTTTTTTCTCTTTTTCTAATGTCTAATAATTCAACTAAAATCCTTTTTTTAAGAACATTAATTAGAGGATTACTAATCTCCCTTTGCTCAAATTCTTGAATAGGAGCATGAATAGGTTTAGAAATTAATTTACTTTCTTTTATCCCATTACTTTCTACTAATAAAAATATATTCTCCACAGAAGCCTCATTAAAATATTTCCTAATTCAAGCCATCGCATCATCAACTCTTCTATTTTTAATTCTCTTAAAAACTAACATTCACGAAATATTTTATTTAACAAAAATTAGAATATGAAATGATTATATTATAATCCCACTTTTAATAAAAATTGCAGCTGCTCCATTTCATTGATGATTACCATCAGTAGTTGAAGGTCTTTCCTGAATAAATTGTTTTATTATTTTATCAATTCAAAAAATTGCTCCATTAATATTAATTTCATATATACTAATTAATAATTATTTCATTCAAATCATAATTATTTTATCAGCTTTTATAGGGGCTATTGGTGGATTAAATCAAATTTCTTTACGAAAAATTCTTTCGTTTTCATCAATCAACCATATTGGATGAATATTAACAACCATAATTTTAGGTTCTAATTTATGATTAATATATTTTATCATTTATACCATCAATATTATTTCTATTTTATCTTTAACAGCAACAATTAATTTATCTTACATTTCACAATCTTTTAATTCAATAAATCATAAAAAAATTATTAAATTTACATTATTTATTGCCATATTATCATTAGGAGGATTACCTCCTTTTTTAGGTTTTTTCCCTAAATGAATTACAATTCAATTTATAGCACAAAATTTGATGATTTTTACATCAACTATTTTAATTATATCATCCCTATTAACATTATATTACTATATACGAATGATATATACAACAATAATAATTGCAAATACAGAAATTTTATGAGCTATCACAATTTATCCTAAATATATATACTCAAAAATAATAATATTTTCCTTATCAATTTTATTATTTGGAATATTAGTTTGCACATTAATTATAATAATATATTAAAGACTTTAAGTTAAATTAAACTAATATCCTTCAAAGTTATAAATAAAGAAAAATATATCTTTAAGTCTTAGTATTTAAAATACACCTTTAGAATTGCATTCTAATATCATATTTGAATATAAAACCTGATAAAAGAGAAATATATCTCCTTAATAGATTTACAATCTATTACCTATTAACCTCAGCCATTTTATCTAAATCTTGCAACGATGATTATTCTCAACTAACCATAAAGACATTGGAACATTATATTTTATTTTTGGTGCCTGAGCCGGAATACTTGGAACATCTTTAAGAATTTTAATTCGAACTGAATTAGGCCAACCAGGTTCTTTAATTGGAGATGATCAAATTTATAATGTCATCGTAACTGCACATGCTTTTATTATAATTTTCTTCATGGTAATACCTATTATAATTGGTGGATTTGGTAATTGACTTGTACCCTTAATATTAGGAGCCCCAGATATAGCTTTTCCACGAATAAATAATATAAGATTTTGACTTCTCCCTCCCTCCATCTTACTATTATTAATTAGTAGAACTGTAGAAAGTGGTGCAGGAACTGGTTGAACTGTCTACCCCCCCTTATCAGCAAGAATTGCTCACGCAGGACCTGCAGTAGATTTAACAATTTTTTCTTTACATCTTGCAGGTATATCAAGAATTATAGGAGCAGTAAACTTTATCACAACTATAATTAACATAAAATCATTATATATAAATCAAATTCAAGTTCCTCTTTTCGTCTGATCTGTTGGTATTACAGCACTTTTATTACTACTTTCATTACCAGTTCTTGCTGGAGCAATTACCATATTATTAACCGATCGAAACTTAAATACCTCTTTCTTTGACCCAGCAGGAGGAGGGGATCCAATTCTTTATCAACATTTATTTTGATTTTTTGGTCATCCAGAAGTTTATATTTTAATTCTCCCAGGATTCGGAATAATTTCCCATGTCATCTCACATGAAAGAGGAAAAAAAGAATCTTTCGGAAACTACGGTATAATTTGAGCAATATCAGCAATTGGATTTTTAGGATTTGTTGTTTGAGCACACCATATATTTACAGTAGGTATAGATGTAGATACACGAGCATACTTCACAGGAGCAACTATAATTATTGCGGTACCAACTGGAATTAAAATTTTTAGTTGACTTGCAACAATATATGGATCTAAAATAGTTTACAGCCCAGCATCATTATGAGCATTAGGATTTATTTTTTTATTCACAGTTGGAGGCTTAACAGGAGTTATTTTAGCCAACTCCGCTATTGATATTATTCTCCATGATACTTATTATGTAGTAGCTCACTTCCATTATGTACTTTCAATAGGAGCAGTTTTTGCTATTATAGCAGGATTTGTCCATTGATATCCTTTGTTTACAGGATTAACATTAAATCCTAGATGATTAAAAAGTCAATTTTTCACTATATTTATAGGTGTAAATTTAACATTTTTTCCGCAACATTTTCTAGGGTTAGCAGGTATACCTCGACGATATTCAGATTATCCTGATGCTTACACTTCATGAAATATTTTATCATCCATAGGATCAATAATTTCATTCATTGCAGTAATTATATTTATTTTTATTTTATGAGAAAGAATAAGCTCTAACCGAACAACTTTATTTTCATCCCAAATAAATAGCTCAATTGAATGAGCCCATAATTTTCCTCCTGCTGAACATACATATAATGAATTAACTTTAATTACCAAATAATCTTTAATCTAATATGGCAGAAGTAAGTGCAGTGGATTTAAGCTCCACCTATAAAGTTTTAAACTTTTTTTAGAACCAATGGCTACATATGCAAATTTAGGTTTACAAGATAGTGCTTCACCATTAATAGAACAATTAATATATTTTCATGATCACTCAATATTTATTATTATAATAATTGTAACAACAGTAGGTTATATAATTTTATCTTTAATAACGAATAAATTTATAGACCGCCATGTCATAGATGGTCAATATTTAGAAATTCTTTGAACAGTTCTTCCAGCTGCAGTTTTAATTTTTATTGCATTACCATCACTTCGTATTTTATATTTAATTGATGAAAATTCTAATCCTATTTTAACTCTTAAAACTATTGGTCATCAATGATATTGAAGTTATGAATATTCAGATTTTAGTGATGTTGAATTTGATTCCTACATAACCCCACAAAATGAATTAAATTCTTTCAATATTCGACTGTTAGAAGTTGATAATCGAACTTCCTTACCAATAAATATTTTAACACGAATTCTAATCACATCAGAAGATGTGATTCATTCTTGAACAATTCCAAGTATTGGTGTTAAAGCTGATGCTACTCCAGGACGATTAAATCAAGCAACATTCTGATTTAATCGTCCTGGAGTTTTCTATGGTCAATGTTCAGAAATCTGTGGAGCCAACCACAGTTTTATACCTATTGTAATTGAAAGAACTTCTACTAACGATTTTTTAAACTGAATTTCAAATATATCCGAATCATCAGATGACTGAAAAGCAAGTAATGGTCTCTTAAACCAGATTATAGTAATGTAGCAATTACTTCTGATGATAAAAGAAGTTAGTTAAATAAATAACATTAGTATGTCATACTAAAATTATTAGAAGATAACTAATACATCTTTATCCCTCAAATAATACCTTTAAATTGATTAATATTATTTTCATTCTTTTCAATTCTACTAATTATATTTAACGTAATAAATTTTTACTCATCCTATAATAAAATATCAACACTTACCTCATTAAAAAAAACAATTACAACCCTAACTTGAAAATGATAACTAATTTATTTTCAGTTTTTGATCCCTCATCTAATATTATAAACCTATCAATTAATTGATTAAGAACTTTTATTGGCCTTTTATTAATTCCAACATCTTTATGATTAATTCCCTCTCGAATAACAATTTTATGAAATATAATTATTAATAAACTCCATGAAGAATTCAAATTATTAATTGGAAAAAAAAAAATTAATAAAGGATCAACTTTCATTTTTATTTCAATCTTTTCGATTATTTTATACAATAACTTTATAGGATTATTTCCTTATATTTTCACAAGAACAAGTCATATAGTAATAACACTATCTCTTGCCTTACCATTATGATTAAGTTTTATATTTTATGGCTGAATTAATAACTCCAAACACATATTTGCTCATTTAGTCCCACAAGGAACCCCAGGACCTCTTATACCATTTATAGTATGTATTGAAACAATTAGTAATATTATTCGTCCTGGAACATTAGCTATTCGACTAGCAGCTAATATAATTGCAGGTCATCTTTTAATAACACTTTTAGGAAATACTGGAAAAACCATAACATTATCATTAATTCCAATATTAATTTTCACACAAATTTTACTTTTAACATTAGAATCTGCCGTAGCTATTATCCAATCTTACGTCTTTGCAGTACTAAGAACCTTATATTCTAGAGAAGTTAATTAATAATGTCAATACATACCAATCACCCATACCATTTAGTTACATATAGTCCATGACCTATCGTAGCCGCCTTTAGAATTATAGTATCAATAGTAGGATTTATTAAATTTTCATATGAATTCAATGAAATACTAATATTTACAGGAATTTTAATTTTAACTTTAACTACAATCCAGTGATGACGAGATGTAATTCGTGAAAGAACATATCAAGGATGTCATACCAAAGAAGTAATAACAGGAATACGATGAGGAATAATTTTATTTATTGTATCAGAAGTTTTCTTTTTCATTTCATTTTTTTGAACATTTTACCATAGAAGTCTTGCCCCTGCTATTGAATTAGGGTCCTCTTGACCACCTTTAGGTATTATCCCTTTTAATGCACTCCAAGTACCTTTATTAAATACAACAGTTTTACTTGCATCAGGTATTACTATTACATGAAGTCATCACGGCCTATTAGAAAATAATTATAATCAAGCAAAACAAGGATTAATTTTCACCATTCTATTAGGATTATACTTTACAACCCTTCAATTATATGAATATTATGAAGCACCCTTTACTATTGCCGACTCAGTATTTGGATCAACCTTCTTTGTAGCAACAGGATTTCATGGTCTTCATGTAATTATTGGTACAACATTTCTAATCACATGTTTATCACGTATATTATTTATACACTTCACTTCTAATCATCATTTTGGTTTTGAAGCAGCAGCCTGATACTGACATTTTGTTGATGTTGTATGATTATTTTTATATGTTTCCATTTACTGATGAGGTAGATAAATATTTATTTAATATAAAAAGTATATTTGATTTCCAATCAAAAAGTCTAATTATCTATAGAATAAATAATTCAAATCCTTAGTTTTATATCAATCATTATTATAATAATCTCTTTTGTAGTAATAATATTAACCAATTTCCTTTCAAAAAAAAATATTGAAGATCGAGAAAAAAGATCCCCTTTCGAATGCGGATTTGATCCTATTAGATCTTCACGACTACCTTTCTCTTTACGCTTTTTTCTAATCGCTATTATTTTTTTAATTTTTGATGTAGAAATTGCCCTTATTTTACCAATAACTATTATTCCTCTTAGATCAAACATATTAATTTGAGCAATCACAAGAACACTATTTATTTTTATTTTAACAATAGGGTTATATCATGAATGAAATCAAGGATCTCTTGAATGAGCTTCCTAGATTATCAAATTAGGGTTGTAGTTAAACATAACATTTGATTTGCATTCAAAAAGTATTGAATTTCCAATCTTCCTTAATTTAAGTAAGAAACAAATAAATTGTAATCAGTTTCGACCTGATAGTAAGATATAATTATATCCTTATTTTTAATTGAAACCAAAAAGAGGTATATCACTGTTAATGATATAATTGAAATATTTTTTCCAATTAAGAAGATGTGTTGATCGAATAAAAGCTGCTAACTTATTATTCAAGTGGTTTAATCCCATTTACATCTTATATTTATATAGTTTAAAATAAAACATTACATTTTCATTGTAAAAATAAAATTCAAATTTTTATAAATTTATTCAAAGATAAAAATTATCTCACTAACAGCTTCAATGTTATACTCTAATATAAGATATTTGAATAAATAATAAATATAATTAAAATTAAACTAATTAAAAAAATAATTAAATAAGATTTTAAATCATTAGTTTGAAATCACTGATTAATTCTTCTCATTTTTATTAAAACAAAATATAAATTTTGAGCACCAAAATATTCTCTCCATCCTAAATCAACATATTTAATTAAATTTAAACCAATTTTTAAAGGTAATTTGTTAACCCCTCCAGTAAAAATCAATGGTATAAATCATATAGATCCTGAAAAAATAATTAAACTATAATATTTAAATATATTAAAATAATAATTTAATCTATATTTAAATAAAATTCTCCCTAATCATAATCCTAATAGTCTAACAAAAATTGGTATTATTTTTATTATAAAAGGTAAACAAATAAAATAAGGAGTTAAAAAAATTATTCAATTTAATATACCTCCTCCAATTACTGCAAAAACTATTAATCCTAATATACCATAAATCATCATTCATCTTTCTTCTCTCAATTTAAATATTGATACCAAATTAAAATCCCCTCACAAAACATAATAAAATAATCGAAAAGAATAACATACTGTTAAACCAGTTGAAAAAAAATACACAAAATACATAAATATATTTAAATTTCTTATAGAAACTAATTCCAAAATTATATCTTTTGAATAAAAACCAGCTAAAAAAGGTATACCACACAAAGCAAAATTAGAAACTATAAAACAAGCGGAAGTTAAAGGTATAAAAATTGATAAATTTCCTATAAAACGAATATCCTGAAAATTTTTCACATTATGAATAACTATACCAGCACATATAAATAATAAAGCTTTAAATAAAGCATGGGTTAATAAATGAAAAAATGCTAAGTCAGCAAAACCTATAGATAGGATACTTATTATTAAACCCAATTGACTAAGAGTAGATAAAGCAATAATTTTTTTTAAATCATATTCAAAATTAGCACCTAAACCAGATATAAATATTGTTAAAACAGAAATTACTAATAAAAAATTCAATAATCAATTTGGAAAAACTTTACTAAAACGAATTAATAAATAAACTCCAGCAGTTACTAAAGTTGAAGAATGAACCAAAGCTGAAACTGGTGTAGGAGCTGCTATAGCAGCAGGTAATCAAGCTGAAAAAGGAATCTGAGCTCTTTTTGTTATACCTGCTAAAACAACCAAAAACGAAATTAAACATATTTCATAATTATTTATTATACAATCCAAATAATAAACATAATTTCAACTTCCAAAATTTAATATTCAAGCAATTGCTATTAATAACGCAACATCTCCTACACGATTTGATAAAGCAGTTAGTATACCAGCATTATAAGATTTTACATTTTGATAATAAATTACCAAACAATATGATACAAGACCTAATCCATCTCAACCTAATAAAATTCTAATTAAATTTGGTCTAATAATTAAAAATATTATTGATAACACAAATATCAAAACCAAAAAAATAAAACGATTCAATGTAACATCCCCACTTATATAATCCTCACTATATAAGATTACTAAAGACGAAATTAACATAACAAATCTTATAAATAATAAAGATATTCAATCCAATAACAATGTTATAACAATTGAAGTAGAATTTAATCTAATAATTTCTCATTCAATAAAATATACTAAATCATTTATAATAAAAATTATACTAAATAAAAATCTTGTTAACGAAAAAAATATAAGAGAAAAAAATCTAATAAAACATATTGACAAATATATCACAACCTAAGATAATAATTTATATCTATGACACCACAAATCATAATTTTATTTAAACTACTTAGGTAAATTTTAAAATCAAATTAATACAAAATCTCTTTTTAAAATTAACAAATTTAAAGGTAATCAATGTAATATCAACAATAAGTATTCACGACAATAACCGCTAACTCTACTATAAATACCAGAATAATAAATTCCGTGTTGACTATAAGAATATAAATAAAGTGTATAAGCAGCACTGAAAAAAGAAATTAACATAAGGAATAACATTACTATTCATATTCAACCCACTATACTATTAAATAAACCAATTTCTCCTAATAAATTTAAAGAAGGAGGAGCTGCTATGTTACAAGAAGATAATAAAAATCATCAAAGAGTTATTCTAGGTATTAAATTCAATAAACCCTTATTAATTAGTAATCTCCGTCTACCTAGACGTTCATAACTAATATTAGCTAAGCAAAATAAACCAGAAGAACATAAACCATGCGCAATTATTAAAACAAAACTTATATAAAAACCTCATACATTTAAGGTTATTAAACCTCCTACTACTAACCCTATATGAGCAACAGAAGAATATGCAATTAAAGCTTTTATATCAACTTGACGTAAACATATTAATCTTACTAAAAATCCCCCCACCAATCTAATAGATAATCAAAATATATTAATTATTATACCAATTTTCATTAAGTATTCAAAAATTCGCAACAAACCATATCCACCTAACTTTAGTAAAACACCAGCCAAAATTATTGACCCTGATACAGGGGCTTCTACATGGGCTTTAGGTAATCATAAATGAACTAAATATATTGGTATTTTAACTAAAAATGCTAAAATTATTCTTAAATATAAATAAAAATTCACAAAATCTCTTAAATAAAATAAAGTAAAAACTAAACAATTTAAATCATTATATATATATATAATTCCTAATAATAAAGGTAAAGATGCAAATAAAGTATAAAAAAGTAAATAAATTCCAGCTTGTAATCGTTCGGGTTGATATCCTCATCCAAAAATCAAAAACAAAGTTGGAATTAAACTACCTTCAAAAAAAAAATAAAAAGAAATTATATTCAAACTACAGAAAGTACAATATAATATAAATAATAACAATAAAATCATGAATAAAAATAAATTATTATAAAATTTATATCGAATAACAGAATAACTTGCAGTAATTATTAATACACAAATTCAAAATCTTAATAATACTAAACCATAAGATAAATAGTCATACCCAAAAATGTAACTCAACCCTCTTCAATAAAAAAAATCAATATTCACTAAAAATATTAAAGAAACAAGAAACAATAAATTTTGAACCAATCATCAATTTATATTTATAAAACATAAAGGGGTCAAAAAAATTAGATAAAAAATATAACTTAACATTGTAGTAATCCAAAACTATTAAAGTAATCATTTCCATGGGTACGAATTATTGAAACTAAAATTGATAAACCTAAAGCACCTTCACAAACCGCAAAAGATAAAAAAAATATTGTTATATATAATTCTCCTCTTATTAATATTACATAATAATATAAAATAATAAATAAAATTAAAACAATAAATTCTAATCTTAATAAAGTTATTAATAAATGTTTACGTTTAGAAGAAAATACTCATAAACCACAAAAAAATATAAAATAAAATATTATTAACATTAATGTTTTAATAGTTTATCATAAAACATTGGTCTTGTAAACCAAAAATAAGTTACACTTTTAAAACTTCAAAGGAAAGAAAATCTTATCATTAATTTCCAAAACTAATATTTTATTTAAAACTACCCTTTGATATTTTATACTTATTATTAAGATTAAGAATTATTTTAAGAATTATTTTTTTATTTTTAAATCATCCTTTATCTATAGGATTAATTTTATTTTTACAAGCAATCTCCATATGTTTTATCAGAGGTTTTATGTCTTTAAGATTCTGATTTTCTTATGTATTACTTTTAATTTATCTAGGAGGAATATTAGTTTTATTTATATATGTTACCAGATTAGCCTCTAACGAAATATTTTTTTATTCAAATAAAATTTTATTTAAAATTATCTTCTTACCTTTAATTTTCATATTAATCTACTTTATCTATCCTTATTATCCTAGAAATATATATGAAAATATAGAAAATAGATTAACTTTAAGATTAATTCCTAATAATTTTTTATTAAAAATATATAATCAACCAATTAATATAATTACTATTTTAATCGCATCATATTTATTTTTAACATTAATCGCAGTTGTAAAAATTATTAATATTTATAAAGGACCATTACGACAAATAAACTAATGTATAAACCTTTACGTAAAATTCACCCATTAATTAAAATTTCTAATAACGCATTAGTAGACCTGCCAACACCATCTAACATTTCATCTTTATGAAATTTTGGATCTCTATTAGGTTTATGTTTAGGAATTCAAATCATAACAGGATTATTTTTAGCCATACATTATTCAGCCCATATTGACTTAGCTTTTTCAAGAGTTGCACATATTTGTCGAGACGTAAATTATGGATGATTATTACGAACACTTCATGCTAATGGTGCTTCCATATTTTTCATTTGTATTTATTTACATATTGGACGTGGGATATATTATGGATCATATAAATATTACTTTACATGAATAACAGGTGTTCTAATTCTATTTTTAGTAATAGCAACAGCATTCATAGGGTATGTATTACCTTGAGGACAAATATCTTTTTGAGGAGCTACAGTAATTACTAATTTATTATCCGCTATTCCTTATTTAGGAATTGAGTTAGTACAATGAGTTTGAGGGGGATTTGCAGTTGACAACGCAACATTAAATCGATTTTTCACTTTTCATTTTGTATTACCATTTATTGTTGCAGCAGCAGTAATAATTCATTTATTATTTCTTCATCAAACAGGATCAAATAATCCATTAGGATTAAACAGTAATATTGATAAAATTCCTTTTCATCCTTATTTCACATTTAAAGACATTTTTGGATTTATTATTCTAATTATACTTTTATCTATTTTATCCCTAAAAGAACCTTATATCTTAGGGGACCCTGATAATTTTACTCCAGCAAACCCTCTTGTTACTCCAGTTCATATTCAACCAGAATGATATTTTCTATTCGCTTATGCAATTTTACGATCTATTCCTAATAAATTAGGAGGTGTAATTGCCCTTGTTATATCAATTGCAATTTTATTTTTTATACCCTTTACTATTACAAATTTCCGAGGATTACAATATTACCCTATTAACCAATTTATGTTTTGATTAATAGTAGTAATCGTAATTCTATTAACATGAATCGGAGCTCGGCCAGTTGAAGACCCTTATATTCTAACGGGGCAGTTATTAACTGTTTTATATTTTCTTTATTATATTTTAAATCCTTTAGTTATTAAAATATGAGATGAAATTCTTTATCAATAAGTTATAAACTTAATGAATAAGCTTATGTCTTGAAATCATAATGAAAGGGTTAAAATCCCTTATTAACTTTAATTATACACTTACTTATCTTAACCTTTAAAAAAAAATCTTAAACCCTAAATAAAAAAATAAAAAATTTAATGACAAAGGTAAAAATCTTTTTCATGCTAAATATATTAATTTATCATAACGATAACGTGGTAAAGTTCCTCGCACTCAAATATATAAAAATGCAATAAAAATCAATTTTAAATAAAAAGTAAACGAATTTAAATTAGACCCAAAAAAAATTACACATATTAATATACTTATAAATAAAATTCTAGAATATTCTCTTAAAAAAATTAAAGCAAATCCTCCACTACCATACTCAACATTAAACCCCGAAACCAATTCAGATTCACCTTCAGCAAAATCAAAAGGACTTCGATTAGTTTCAGCAAGACATGAAACAAATCAAATATTACATAATGGTAAACATAAAAATAAAAATCAAATTCCCATCTGAAAATAAAAAAAATCAAGTAATGAATATCTTCCAATCAAAAAAATAAAAGATAATAAAACTAAAGCTAATCTCACCTCATAAGAAATAGTTTGTGCTACCGCACGAAGTCCTCCTAATAAAGCATAATTAGAATTAGATGATCACCCAGCTAATATAACAGTATAAACACCTATACTAGTACAAACTAAAAAAAAAAATAAACCCAAATTAAAAGTTAATAACCCTCTTATATAAGGCATTAATATTCATAAAATTAAAGACAAAAATAAAGAAAATACAGGACAAACATAATATAATAAATAATTAGAGACTAAAGGATTTATATGTTCTTTACAAAATAATTTAATTGCATCTCTAAAAGGTTGTAAAATACCTACAAATCCAACTTTATTAGGTCCTTTACGTAAATGAATATATCCTAATACTTTACGTTCCAATAAAGTAAAAAAAGCTACTCCTACTATAACAAAAATAACTAAAATTAAACCAACTACTATTAATATAATCAATTCCTTATTTAACATTTACTATATATAATTATTAATTATATTTACAGATTCTAAATCTGTTGCACTTACTTCTGCCAAAATAGTTTAATTAACAGTATTCCATAAAAATAAAAATTATTTTAAATATTTGGTCCTCTCGTACTAAAATATCTAAATTAATTAAAGATAGAAACCAACCTGGCTCACACCGGTTTAAACTCAGATCATGTAAGATTTCTAAGGTCGAACAGACCTAGTTCTTGAACATCTACACCCAAAACTAATCTTAATCCAACATCGAGGTCACAATCTCCCTTCTCGATAAGAACTCTCAAAAAGAATTATGCTGTTATCCCTAAGGTAATTTAATCTTTTAATCATTAAATATGGATCAAATAACTAATCAAAATATTAAATATAAAAAAGAGTTACATTTATCTTTCAATCACCCCAATTAAATAAATTTTATAATAATAAAAAATTACATTCATAACTCAACTAATTAATACATTTATTAAACTCTATAGGGTCTTCTCGTCCCTTAATATCATCTAAGTCTTTTTACTTAAAATCTAAATTCAACACAAATTAACATAAAACAGAATTTACCTCATCCAACCATTCATACCAGCCTTCAATTAAAAGACTAATGATTATGCTACCTTTGCACAGTCAATATACTGCGGCCCTTCAAAATTTTATTCAGCGGGCAGGTCAAATTTCTTAAATAAAATACAAGAAACCATGTTTTTAATAAACAGGTGAGCAAAAGTTTTGCCTAATTCTTCATACTAACATATCAACCAATTTAACAAAATAAATCAAAATTTTACTAATTAAATCATATTTTCTAAAATTTCTCAATTAAACTTAACATTTTAATATAAAAATTAAATAAAAGTTCATAAATCACCTAAATAAAGAATTAAATTTTAACATTCTTTAATCACTAACAAATTCTAAATTCATAAAATCCTCCTTTAACTCACAATATTATAATTATATTTTAAAAAGTTTATCCCTTTTAAAATTAAAAACATAAAATATTTAAATAATCAATTATTTAATAAATTATATTTTCTGAATTAAATTCATTTATTAAAAAACTAGATATCCTTAAAAACGAATAACGTTTCATTACCAATTAAAAATTATTAATATCTATGCAACAATAACTAATATTTTTAATTAAATCTTTTAAATTCGAGAGAAAAAAATTTTATAATCCATTTAAATACACTCTGATACACAAGATACAATAAATAAAATTACCTTTTATTGATTATAAAACTTACATGATTCTTCCTTTACAGTACTAATTTACTATAGTAAAAATAATTCAATCAATTCATTCTACAATAACTCAAATTTACTTAATTTAAAATAACAAACAAAAAAAATCAATAAAACAATTTTATTAATATCAGATTACATCGAATCGCACGATAAACAATTTCAGTGTAAATGAAAATCTTAACTTTAAGTTTAACCTGAATAAACTTTCTAGGTACATCTTCCGATACACCTACTTTGTTACGACTTATCTCATCTTAATAACGAGAGTGACGGGCGATGTGTACATATTATAGAGCTATTAATCATTTTAATAATCTTCATAAAATTACAATTAAATCCACTTTCATAATATATTCCAATAACAATTCATTTAAATAAAATTTATTGTAATCCATTATTCAACTTATATATTATTGCACCTTGACTTGAAATTCTAAATAATATTATATTCAGAAAATTTTACCTAAAAGTATATTCTTAAACAGAGGTATACAAAAAATAATATAAGTAAGGTTCAACGCGGATTATCGATTACATAACAGATTCCTCTAAATAGACTATAATACCGCCAAATTCTTTAAGTTTCAAGATCATAACTATTAATACTCCAGCTTATACAAATTTTACAATAAAAATAATAGGGTATCTAATCCTAGTTTATAAATTTAATTTCATAATAATCACACCAAATAAATATAACCCAAAATATATAAATATTTCACCTTAAATATATTTCAACTCCTATTTAAAAATCAAATGTTAATTACTTCAAAGCCAATAATGTTCATTTGATTTTGTTGTATAACCGCGGATGCTGGCACAACTTTTACCAAACCTAACAACATTTACCAAATCTAAATTAACTTAATGTAAATAATATTATCTACTGCATAACAATATACCAAAACTTCATCAAGAAATTTAAGCAACACAAAAATTTACATATAGATTAATGTTAAAATAAACAACTTCAAAGCAAGAATAAAACTTTTTTAATTTATTACATAAATACAAACATACGGAACAAATAAATAATTAGATGAAAACAAATACTAAAGCTTTATGACTTTATTAAAAATAATGGTACAATTTATTGTTTTTATAAAAATACAAAAGCTTTTTAATAAAATAAGCAAAAAAAAATTAAAAAGCTTTCTTACCTCCAAAATTCAAAATCAACCACTCCTAACGGTCAGTTGTCCTTTTGGTTTTTCCGCAACCAAATTTAATGCTAAGGAAGAAAATTTATTCCCGGTCAGTTGTCCTTTTGGTTTTTCCGCAACCAAATTTATTTTTTTTAATTTATTACATAAATACAAACATACGGAACAAATAAATAATTAGATGAAAACCAATACTAAAGCTTTATGACTTTATTAAAAATAATGGTACAATTTATTGTTTTTATAAAAATACAAAAGCTTTTTAATAAAATAAGCAAAAAAAAATTAAAAAGCTTTCTTACCTCCAAATTTCAAAATCAATCACTCCTAACGGTCAGTTGTCCTTTTGGTTTTTCCGCAACCAAATTTAATGCTAAGGAAGAAAATTTATTCCCGGTCAGTTGTCCCTTTGGTTTTTCCGCAACCAAATTTAATGCTAAGGAAGAAAATTTATTCCCGGTCAGTTGTCCTTTTGGTTTTTCCGCAACCAAATTTAATGCTAAGGAAGAAAATTTATTCCCGGTCAGTTGTCCTTTTGGTTTTTCCGCAACCAAATTTAATTTTTTTTAATTTATTACATAAATACAAACATACGGAACAAATAAATAATTAGATGAAAACAAATACTAAAGCTTTATGACTTTATTAAAAATAATGGTACAATTTATTGTTTTTATAAAATTCCAGCCAACAAGTTTACTCAAATCAATCAAATAATTCCAATATGGATATAAATTAAATTTCAAATCCAAAGAAATAGTAAAATTTTTAAATTACAAAA